AACAGTTATTATTATTTGAAATTAGAATTATTCTATTATTCTATTTGAAATTAGAATTATTCTATTGTTTATGTTTAATTTATTAATATATTAATTTAATATTATATTAATAATTTAATATTAATTAATAATAATAATATAATATAATTAAACATAATAATAATGAATTTCATATTTAATATGAATTATGTTATAAATAGCGAATATGAATAGCCAAGAATGAAAATAGTTAATAGCAAAGATTCTAAGAGTTTATTGAATTCCTCTGCATGTCGAATTTATGTTATGTGAGCCTGCTTAGCTCAGAGGTTAGAGCATCGCATTTGTAATGCGATGGTCATCGGTTCGATTCCGATAGTCGGCTTTTCTCTATTTATTTTCTTTTTTACATGATTGATAATGCATCTTTGAAATCAACGTGAAAAAAAAATGTATTCTTCTTTTCGCAAAAGCCATTTATTATAGGATAGGATAGGAATTTCCAACTATCTCACGAACAGAATCCTTTTCCTTTTCTATATATAGAAAACCGGAAACTGGATATTTATTCAACTCATCTCATTATTTTATTCTTTAATTAATATTAATAATAGAATAATACTTCAGTAAATTTTGCTTTATTTAGAATTTAGTTCATTTTTAGTTTAGATTTATTCTGTAGAATGAAATTTCATCAATAAGAATTAATTAATAATTAATTATAAATAAGGAGTCTTTATGTCGCGTTACCGAGGTCCTCGTTTCAAAAAAATACGTCGTCTGGGGGCTTTACCAGGGCTAACTAATAAAAGGCCCCGAGCTGGAAGTGATCTTAGAAACCAATCGCGTTCTGGGAAAAAATCCCAATATCGTATTCGCCTAGAAGAAAAACAAAAATTGCGTTTTCATTATGGTCTTACAGAACGACAATTACTTAAATACGTTCGTCTCGCCGGAAAGGCAAAGGGGTCAACAGGTCAGGTTTTACTACAATTACTTGAAATGCGTCTGGATAACATCCTTTTTCGGTTGGGTATGGCCCCGACTATTCCGGGAGCTCGCCAATTAGTTAACCATAGACATATTTTAGTCAACGGTCGTATAGTAGATATACCAAGTTATCGCTGCAAACCCCGAGATACTATTGCGGCGAGAGATGAACAAAAATCTAGAGCTCTAATTCAAAATTCTCTCGATTCATCCCCTCAGGAGGAATTGCCAAACCATTTGACTCTTCAACCATTCCAATATAAAGGATTAGTCAATCAAATAATAGATAGTAAATGGGTCGGTTTGAAAATAAATGAATTGCTGGTTGTAGAATATTATTCTCGTCAGACTTAAACCTAACAAAAAGAAAATAAAGACTAATATAACCTATTTTCCTCCCTTTCGGCGAAGTAAATTAACCTAAGGTTAAGATAAATTAAGGGTTTGCTCCGGATTTTTCTTCCATTTAGGTGTCATAGACCGAGAGGGATATTTTCATTCCTTGTCTACTCGTTTCTTTAACAGTATTTTCCGTACCACAGCCATTAGGAATAGAGAATCCATATCAAAGAAAGGTCTAACTGTTGGAATAGTCATATATTGCTATTTGATCTATATCTATTGATCTATTGTGGTTAGTAAGATCGGTAAATTAGGTGAAGGTAAGGAAAGAGAGGGATTCGAACCCTCGGTAAGCAAAAGCCTACATAGCAGTTCCAGTGCTACGCCTTCAACCACTCGGCCATCTCTCCTACATAATGATTATGACCTAAAAACCGAAAATCGAGTGAATAATGAATTATTCATATTAGAATTAGATTATTGGGTAGGTACAACCAATCAATTCTAAATAGAAAGCGATAAAAATAGAAAATTGTTTTCTTATAAAAACTGTTAAAAAAATTCTATTCATGTTTGCAAAAACAATGTTATCTTCTTTTTCTGATTATCTATTTAATCTATTTATACTATACCGACCGCATTAAATCAATAAATTAGAAATTATAACGAATCGACTGAGCTAGGGTTCTATATTTTATAGACTATGGTTAATGGATATCTTTAGATCATGATTCTATTTAGACTACGATTCCATACCAGAAGAATTCTCAAATTGCTTTTTAGGCCTGTTATCAACAAAAATCCTTATCCCATCTATCTATTAAAAATACAAATTGATAAACAATTTTTTTATAGTTGATTGTCTAGTGATATCGGCTAAGTACACAAAAAAAATGGGCCCATTTTCATCATACAATGATTACTCGATTCGATCCTTTTTCTTCTTTGTATCATAATTCAATCAACTTAGGTTTTTCTAAGCTGTAACTTCAATCAAATAAGAATAGTTTCTTTCGTTGATAGACTATTCCAGTAAGATGGAATCCAATGCGGTTCCCAATATTTATTTCTTAATTCTTATCAATTAATTCCTGTTCCTGTAATGTAAAAAAGAACAATTTGAATATTGTTTTTAATATTGGGCCATATTTTTTAATGATAATGAATCCGTTTTTATGTTATTTCGTACTGTAAAATTCTTTTCCTTGTGGGATCATTTTCCCCCGAGAAGTAATGAGAACAATGATAGAATGGATTGCTACCTATGTCTAGATCGCGGATAAATGGAAATTTTATTGATAAAACCTTTTCGATTGTAGCCAATATCTTATTACGAATAATTCCGACAACTTCAGGAGAAAAAGAGGCATTTACTTATTACAGAGATGGTGCGATTTGACTTTTTTTTGACTCTCGGTTTTACGAGAAATACACATGATTCGTGATCGGGAAAAAAAAGAAAAAAATCTACGCTTGTAGAAGGTAAAGTTTGGAAATAGAACAATTCCTTCTGTCGTGTATCCTCGATTAATGCAGCCTCAGATGCTATGTTTCAATTCTCGATTCTAGTATTGAGCGAAAGGTTATACCTATAGGTTCGGTATTACGGGTCAATCCTAACCAATAGGTAGCAGAGGGGAAGAAGCACTACACCTAGAAATTAACAACACGAAAACTTTGTTATATTATAAATTATCCCCTTCTTTAGCAAGCTTGGGACTAAAAGAATGGTTGGGACAACAAACATCCATCTCGTTTGTATTTTGGATACCCGTATAACCATCGAAGGCTGTTGAAGTGACTAATTCCTGGACATTGGGAAGCGTTGAGAACAAAGAAATTGTTGGAGTTATCTTTTCTCTCTAGTAACAATACGTTTGATGTTAAGAAAAGATCTCTTGCAGGAAGGTTGGCTAGAGATTTCTTGTAAAAACACTAGCCCTACTTAGTTCATAATGAGAAGATTTTCATCTTCTTTATCATTTTATCATTATGCACATAAGGGAGGAGCCGTATGAGATGAAAATCTCATGTACGGTTCTGTAACGGAGATTCTGTGAATTGAATGACGACCGTAACGGATGTCAGCTCAATCCGAAGGGAATTATGCGGAAGCTTTACAGAATTATTATGAAGCTATGCGACTAGAAATTGATCCCTATGACCGAAGTTATATACTCTATAACATAGGACTTATCCACACAAGTAACGGAGAACACACGAAAGCTTTGGAATATTATTTTCGAGCGCTCGAACGAAACCCATTCTTACCACAAGCTTTTAATAATATGGCCGTGATCTGTCATTACGTGCGACTATCTCCACTATAGAAATAAAAAGTAAATAAAGATCAAATTCACTAGTAAATACTAGAAAAAGGGCTTTCTACATATGCATTGTCTAAAACAACGATTTTTATCAGCTGTAGAAAAGAAAGAAACTTCATAGAAGTTGAAATATGAAGAAATAGATATGCCTAGCTGTTTTATTCTATGGGTAAAGGATCTAATTGATAGAGTAAGCACCGTAAAGATCAATTAGTAAGGTTTTGCGCCGATACAAAAATAACTGCTTACTTATGTCATGATGTGAGACAAATGTTAGGAATCCACTTATGTAATAGAGTCGATCCACTAAGATATTGAGCAGCGGTGTAGGATCAGATCCCAAAGATAGTAAGTCTTTCCTTTCGAAAGTCTTTTTCAAAAATTCTATATAAATTTCTATATGATATGAAACTGAGATAGTTACCTTTCAGAAAATTCTAATGATAGGCAAAATGTCTATGTTTTATTTTTCTGAAGGTGGGAGAAAAGATAAAACTAAAATAAACCGGATTTTTAATCCAAACTTAAGATTTAAGTTTGAAACTCATTTTATTAACTTCTTTTCATTAACCCGAAAAATGGGATAGATCTACGAGAAATCTTATTCAGTTAGATATGGTAGATTCAAATGGAATAAAAAAAGAGTTGACTGCCGAGCCGTATGAGCTAGGAAACTCTCAAGTACGGTTCTAAGGGAAGGAATTAACCCACCTATTCCGACCGGGGAGAACAGGCCATTCAACAGGGGGATTCTGAAATTGCGGAGGCTTGGTTCGACCAAGCCGCTGAGTATTGGAAACAGGCTATAGCACTTACTCCTGGTAATTATATTGAAGCGCATAATTGGTTGAAGATCACTAGACGTTTCGAATAAAAAAGGAGAACTTTTCTTTATTAAAAATGAAAAAATTTCTTTATTTTAGTTAATTAAATTAAATATTTAATTTAGATTAGATTTTTTTAGATATTTTTGGATTTATTATAATTAATTGTTTGTTGGGGCCATCAGTCAAATAAAATAGATCATTCCTTTGGGAAGAACCAATCAAAGAATTTCTTTATATCCCTTCTAAGCGTTCTATTTCGTATGGTATTTTGTAGGACAAAAGGATACAGCTTATATATTTAGGATACAGCTTCTATATTTTTTCTTGTCTTTCTTTTTTTCTAAAAAAAAGACTATTAAAACTAATAAAAAAGACTTCGAATCATTGAATATATCAAAATTTCTTAGTAATAGCTAATGGCCGCTCGCGTGATTTGGAATAGAGTTATAGTACTCTATCTAAAAAACATGAAGCAGCTCGATCTGAAAACTTTAAATTGAGTTGAGATCTGAAATATACTAGGTTGCGCAAAAAG